ATACTAAGAAAGGAGGGTTATGCAAACCCCGAAAGCCCCCTATCGGATTTGAACCGATGACTTACGCCTTACCATGGCGTTACTCTACCACTGAGTTAAAAGGGCCTTTTTTTTTTCAATTCCTGACTGAGTCACTATACGGATAAACTCGATATATGTACATATATTCTATACATACGTATATGCAATAGACTCATAACGGGTTGTGGAATATTCCGTTTTTCTTTACCTAGTATAGGTAAAAAGAAAAGGTTTATTGATATCAATGCAATAAATTGTTTCAATTTCACAATGGCCCTAATTACTTTTATTGAATTTCCCCCATCCGAACTTAATTCACTTGATACATGTATGTACTTCCCAATTTGATTTAGGCATAGATCCAAGATCTTTCATCGAATCATATGATCAAGAGATTCTACTTGTCTTCTGAACCAAATTTATTAGGTCAAAATTTGTAGCTTATTTTTTTATTCCGGATTTCCATTTCTCTTTTTTAAATTTCCTAGTTTAGTGGGGAGATATAGATAGGTATATATCATCTTAACAAAGGTAAATCAATGAATGAAAAGTCGAAGAAATTAAGTTAAAACCTTTTCTTAAAGACAAATTACTCCATGCAAGTATCTTAAACTTCATATTCTTTTGGTCTTTTTATTAGATAATAAAAAGAAAAGAATCTCACTTTCTAGATTTCTAGAATCAAATCAATTCGCAATTTTTCGAATTTCTATAGAATCCATATAGAGAAAATAGAATGGCGATTTGAATCAATGATTCAGGACTAGAAACAAGGAATCAATAAATTATATGGAATCATGAACGACAGGAAGATCCGTCAGATCTAGTCATATTATTCTATTATATTGACAATTTAGAAAAACTAGTCATATTATGAGCATAGTATGGGTCGGTCAGGAAAACATGCCCCCATCGTCTAGTGGTTCAGGACATCTCTCTTTCAAGGAGGCAGCGGGGATTCGACTTCCCCTGGGGGTAGGGTACTATGAAAGGAGGTTGATCATGGATTCTAAATAACCTTAGAAGTGATTGTTCCTGGGTCGATGCCCGAGCGGTTAATGGGGACGGACTGTAAATTCGTTGGCAATATGTCTACGCTGGTTCAAATCCAGCTCGGCCCAAAAAATCGCTGATCCACCATGAATGGATATAACCCATTTATTTTCCAGAAAGAACGAATACGCAGGAAAAAAAGTAAAAACTTTCTGCCCTACTTCTTTTTTATTTTCTCTTTTTCCTTGAAAAATGGATTCTCAATCGATTTGAGAATAACAACACGGATTACTATCCGTGTTGTTATCACTAAGCATTCACAGCACTATCAATAGATACGCGGATCCCTGTTCCAACGCCATAATTCAAAATAAAGGGGCTTTGCATGAAATCAAAATAATAGAGATATACTTTTTAGGGGGATTGTAGTTCAATTGGTAAGAGCACCGCCCTGTCAAGGCGGAAGCTGCGGGTTCGAGCCCCGTCAGTCCCGACGTATTCAATATATACTCAATTCATCCCTTCTTTTTCGGAGAAAAGGGTATAGGGAACAGAATTTCATTCCCAAAAGTAATCTTTAGTTATTTTTTAGCATTTATCATCAAACAAATCCGTTCTATTTTAAATAGTAACAATTGGTGGGAGAGAGACATATGTGAATTAGTCCAATTATTGGGGGCAGCATATTCATAATTCCCGTAGATACTCTGACTGCATTTTTTTTATTGCTCCTCATCCTTGTAATGTATAACAATACTATATGTTTATTTTTTTTTACTAGGAGAAGTTTTTGCACTAACATTAGAAAATGAATTAAACATAGTTACCCTGATGGAACCCATTCGGGTTAAACCCATTTTTTGGTTCCAATTGTATGGAATCTTAATTACTAAAAAGAATCTCGTCCCACCGAGCAAGGGAATGCATCCTTTTTTCCTTCGGGTCCAAAGAAACAACCAAAAAAATAGTGAATTTTATGGAATATTTGATCTTTTATACCAAGACCAAGATTCATCTTTGTCAGACTTCTTTAGTTGCCAAGAAAGCTAGATCATTAACCTTCAAAAAGGAATTTCGAACTTAACTCGGTCCGTTTTTCATTTCACGTCGATGGGTTGGTAACCAAAAAAAGTGCCCAAATGGGAAAAAATACTTGATTGGATGATTGTACAAAAAAGGTGATAGATTGTTGGTATATTATAATATATAAAGGCAAGAAGAGAAAACCGGATAAGAACTAAAAAAGTCTTGATTGGATCATTAATCCAAAATACAATTTTTTATTCGGTATGGATAAAGGACCCTCCTATGTTATACTATTCAATTCTTGACGATTAATCCATTTGATAGCTCAGGTATTCTTATTCATGATATTGATCTGATTCAATATCATCGCGATGTAATTCATCTCATTGAATTTCCCGGCGAAAGATTGATTCCTCATCTCTATGGGATTAAATCCCGAGTTATTGCGAAATAAAAAAAAAGAGAAATAATGATATTATGGAAGTAAATATTCTTGCATTTATTGCTACTGCACTGTTCATTCTCGTTCCTACTGCCTTTTTACTTATCATATATGTAAAAACCATAAGTCAAAATAATTAATTTGAATGAAACTTGACTTCTTATTCTTAGTTCTTATTAATGATTGAATAAATAAAAAATGAATAAATAAAAGCTTCGTCTTTTGATTCTTAATGAAATGAGCGAACGACAATCAGCAATATTCTATGAGATCTGATAGTATGGTAGAAAGAAATATATTCATCTTTCTTTCTACCATACTATTAACTTTTTTAGTTTTAGTGAAGTATAGAAAGTCGGCTTCTATAGATTAATATAGATCAATCAAAATATTGATCTTCATATATCATATATGGAATATGAATTAGGTATATGTAATCTTAATATTACCCTATTCTAATTCTTTGTTTCATCCATTTGATTTGTATTGATTCCAATCAAGCTCAAAAAAGCAAAAAACAACTCTTAGTCTTACCAGTCGAATTCCAGGGTTTCTTATAGTTTTTTTTAGTTCAAATAGGAACTATGAATCCTGATATCCATCCAAAGAATAAAATCAATGAAGTAAAAAGCAATATGTGTATATATAACACCTAGTCATTTTTTTGACATTATGAAGAAGTAATTGGTTACACCACTAACCAATAATTCAAGGAGTTCCATGGGAACGGAACTTATTCGGATTTAGAAACGGAGTCGTAAAAATGATTGAACATCGAAAGTGTGTATCTATTTCTTTTCAACAAAGTACTCCTTTCTTTTTCAAAAAGAAGCATTTAAAAGAAATAAAAGGGAATCCGCTCTTACTCATTGTCGATATATGTGGTAAAATTTAGTTGGTTTATGAATTTAGTAAGAATTCGGTTGGAATCTCTTTCTGTATCCTCTTTACTCTCGGAATACGACCAGGAGAATCGTTGAAATATCTGTTTGATTGAAAAAAGAGTATTAGTCATATAGTACATTACTATACCAGACCAGAATACAATGGAACTTTGAAATAAAGAAAGATATTTGAATTAAATAAACAAATGTAATAATTTAAAGCGCTTTAAAGAACTATCTAGAAAACAATTGATAAAGTTTGATTCATCACCTTAATTAGTAGTACTTAGAGTCCACTTCGTCCCCACACTACGAGTGAAAGGGAAAATGTAAAGATTACCATTAAAGCAGCCCAAGCAAGACTTACTATATCCATGTGAATGATGTCCTCTATTTCGATAAATATGAAGGAATTAGTCCATTATTGTTCACTAATAATAGTGGATCAATAGTGAACAGTCAAAAAGGATTCTGACCCAAGACTCTTGATAAATCAATACACTAAATACACTTCGAATAAATTTTTATATGATTTTTCTAGTAGAAACAGGAAACATTAAGTCTACACAAAATAGGCCTTGCCATTCGTGGAAGTAGTAAGGGAATGTTATTAATTGAACACATAGATAATAAAATCTATTGTTTCTTTTGTTGACCTTCATAAGTAAAAGACATAAACAATATGGAATGAAGATCAATCATTCATCCCTATCTTTCCTATTTGATTTCATTTTTACTATCGCCCGATTGTCACTCTTGAACCAATCGGGCGATAGCCTATTTCATTCTTGGCTAGAGGTTAGTGAAAAAGTCTTTCTTTTTGCACTTTTTTCTAAAAAAGCCAATTAACCATTCAATTCAATCTAATATTGATTGAATGCCTGCGCATTTATAGGCTTTGATGAGTCTGTATCCAAAGTATTTTCCTGCTCTTTTCACACCCACTAATTCGCTTGCCTGTCCGGCTTAGTTCAATTTAAGATAAGATCGAGAAGATCCAGTCCGTAGACACTCCATTGTATTGGAAAGACTTCAAAAGTCTCTTACACTAGAATCTTGAATCTTAGACGCAAGGATTTAAATCCTTTTGAGTTTTGAGAAGCGACAGATGCTTAGAATCAAGCAAGTATCAACAGTTCTTTTACGTCTGTGATGGAATAATCCATTGAGTTATATATTGGCCGAACAGAATAAGGAATTTTGAGTCTTGTATTGATCAGGCGACACCCGGATTTGAACTGGGGAAAAAGGATTTGCAGTCCCCCGCCTTACCACTCGGCCATGTCGCCAAAATGATATAAACTAGACTCAAACTTTTCCCCTCTGGAAGATTACTAAACTTCTTTTTTTATTGTACTTGCTCCTTGAATTCCCTTTTTTCTTAATATCTTTCCTAAAATAAATTCTTTTTTTGATTGGATTTATCCCTTCAATTAATTGTATAGTATCTCCAAAGACACAATGCCTAAAAACCTCCTTATTGCAATGAAAAATGAAGTTTTTTTTTTCCCAAAACAACAACTCAGGACAAATTGAACCATTAACTAGAAAATCTTAATTATTTACTTATTGTTGGATTTGAATCGAATTTTTTACTTAATAAGATAAGAAAATCAAAATTGATACAGAACTAA